CTCTTGTTCCCAAGAGTCCCATGTTCTTCTCTCATGCTTCTGATGGATCTAGCAAAGACGGATCCACCTCTTATAGGGATCTGGTCACTCATTCGGATTGAGATTCATCCAAGTCTACCATAACGGCTGCTAAATCCCTCCCTATTTCACTTTGACTTCAGGGCGGGAAAAAGACCGGCTCTCTAGTTCTGTCATGGAAGGGGGCAAGGTGCTGACCGATGTCGATTAGGAAGCTGCTCCTGTTGTAAAGAAGTGAGGCAGCGAAGAAGAAGCATTTTAGCATTCACCTGTCCGTCCTTCTTTATGGAATGCTCAAGCCTAGTGAGAACTCAAGTCGATTCGAATGACTGGATCCGCTGGAACTAAGGCTATTTCCAATGCCCGAAAGGAAGGTGCTTAAGCTGAAAGAGTGGTCAGTGAGGCTCAATTCTTTGTATTGATTCCAAGACCCAGGGCATAAGGAATTCACTAAGTATAATAATATTCTCCTTTTGATTCAATAGAAGGGGATGCCCCCAATGTGGTAATAGCCGGTAGAGACCTACGTTATTCACAATAGGTGAACTTGCTAGAATGCTGTTTAATAAACTTCTTTATATAGGTAACTGGAAAGCTCTATCCCCCTACGTCAGCTGGCTGAAAAAGCTATTTATCCTTATTCAACTCGGTAAATTGAAAGAAGTCCCAACCACGAGGCTTTGCCGCGCGCGAGAGTTTCGACATTAGTGATTTGCTCTGAATCAGGCCCCTAAACCAAGGCAAATAGCCCATAATACATATGAATCCGACAGATCGGACCGAACTGCCAATGAAATCCATTTAGCCAGTTAAGCTAAGAAGAAAGAAATAGATCAGAAATCGAGTTTGAAGGCCCGAGAGTACGGGAACGGGTCCGGTAGGGAAGGTGCGAGATGATGAATGAAAGGGTCTGCCTCAACAGATGAATCCGTGACTGCTGCGACTGAGGAAGGAATCGATGAAGTCATTGCCAGCCGTCTTGTATCCTGGCAGAAGATCCCCCAAAAAGCAAGCAGCATTTCTTTCCTCGGTAAGGCCCGGGGGATGCCTCCTACCTTCTCGCAGTCAGCTATGTAACTCAGAAAGGTTCAAGCTACTCTTTACAGCTTCTTGTGGTTGACGCTAAAAGCTCCTTGTGACAACTCTTCTTGTTCGCTCCTACGCGTATGCCGAGTTCCATCTTTGGAAAAATTAAACTCGTTGCCAGAGATAAAACATCACAAAATTAACCGACCCCGCCCATGGTCAGTAGTCAAGATCTATTATTAAAATAGTTGTCGAGGGAAGGAAGTCGAAAATCAACAGCTCAGAAAGCTTTCCCTTGACAAACCCGCACTTTGACAGCAAAAACCGCCCGCTACTCACAGAGAACAGAGATAAGAAGGATACGAGGGCTCGCTCGCGCTTAGATTTTTTAACATGTATGCGGGCCCCTTTCACTTGACTATTTAGGTTACTTAGGCCCACTACGAACGAAAGACCAATGACACACCGGGACTTTCTTAATAGAGAAAGAACCGAACCGGGCGGGGAAAGGCGATAACGACCCAGGAAATGGTGAAGTACGTGAATCGACTCCCTCTTCGAGTAATTTAACATAAAAGAAATAAGAAGGGACTGACTTCTTGACAAGGATCCTGAAAAAATAGCACATGCTCCAAGGACTTCACGGAATTAGGAGGCACACTGGTAGGTATACCAAGAGAAATGCGGGTAAGCGACGAGGGAAATAACCCCTCCATAAAAGCATGCATTTCCAGACAAGAATATTTTTTGTGGAGGAATTGTCCACATGATGAACCAAACGGAGCGGGCAGAGTGAAGTTACCATTTTAGGAGCAGATGTCCCGGCTGGTAAGGGAAATGAATGAAAGAAGCTTCTCCAATAGGAGGCATGTGTTGAGCATTTGTTTCATTCCTTTGGCAGCTGACCAGTTCCATTTCTAGTTCAGGTTATGGTTCGAGTGGAGAAGCAGAGAGGGCATACCTTCCCTAAGTTGGTTAGATCGCCCGAACGAAGCTGTCTTGTCTCGCAATGGCAGAAGAAAGATATATCATTGCCAATCGGGAGGAAAGGAAAGGAAAGGAAAGGAAGAGTCATTTACCTCTTTCTCCCTATCGATGTTTGACCCGATTTTGCTCCCCGGGCCTTAGCAGCCCACCCCATAAACCGCTTCCCTCGACTGCCTTAAGAGAAGAGAAGAGAAGAGAAGAGAAGAGGAGGGGATTTCGAAGAATGGAATGAAAATTCCTAAAGGTAGTTTACTTGCTTACTTGTTAGAGTCAGGAATCTTTGTAAATTTTTTCCGCAGGGAAATGGCTCCAAAGGACCTGTGCCTCTATCCTGACGAGGTAGGTTATCGTCACCGATGGTAGTCGCGAGTTCGCGGAGTACACAACCTTAAGGTAAGGTCGTGGGTCCGACAATGGCTTAACTGCGTCAAGTGGTACTACATGGTTGCAGTATCTCCAGGCGTAACCATCCAGGATCTCTTAGACGCACCATTCGTGAACCGGAAATGGCAGGTTGAATCGACCGACTTTGGTCCGGTTCGGCCTTGTCTGGAAGGTTTTTTATTTTGTTGCCCTAAGGCGTTTGGCCTGTTAAGCCAATGTCCTAGTCGCTGCAGCGATTACGGATACCTCTCAGGCATCTCTACTCTGTGAGTCCCGCAGCTTTCTTTATGTTTTGTGAGTTGACTCCTTATGCTAGAGCCAACCTGGCCTACCGGTCTTGTAAACCGATAGTTCCTTTAGGTTTGACACCTGAGGGTGCCCTCCTTTGGGGTCCATACATAAAGGACCTCATCAGGGTGTTGATAAAACTAGCTAAACCGGTTTCAGTGAGGTCAATCAAATGGAGAGGTACGAAGAGGACTTTTCGGTCCTCTCCTTACTGTCGAGTTACTACGTTCCTTGCCTTTTGAACTTAATTCATGGTACCGAAAGGTAACAGAAGGAAGTAAAAGACCCTCATTATTAGGTGTACTGTGGTACCCAAGAGTTAGGTATTGTTTCGACGAAAACAACGAGTTGTTTAGTCGAATGGATATGGCCTCATTTGAAAAGGAGGTCATTCCCAACGATCCTACTCCTGTCAGAGTCCTTACCTCGGACGACTGGGTCAGTCGGTTGAAGGAGCGGGGAAGAGACGAATATTTGCCATAGGAAACTGGCTGAATCAGAGGTTATTAAACTCTGTTCATAGATGGCTGATGGATGTTATCCGTCAGATTACTATGGGTGGCATGCATGGATGTCTTTTCTGCCTTAGCCATTCTCCCTACGTAGCAACTTTAAGTAGATGATAGATGGGATGAGATGCGCCTTAGCGCAGAAGATCCATCATGGAGCCTTAGGTTAGGCTACTACTAAAGATAGGATGGATTGTCAGGAATGGTAGATGGAGCAAGGAAAAGCATCCAACCAATCCTGTTAGGCTGTTAGCCAGCGGCAAGGAAGGAAAGGAAGCGAAGTAAGCATCCAATCCTGATCCTTTCACTTTCGAGATCGAAGAATCATAGCTATCAGTGCATTAGCAAAGCAGACCCAGAAAGGGAGAGTTCTTCTTTTGCAAGAATGGGCATTACCGCAGCTTTGACTCTGTTGCAGGTATGAAGTGCCATGAAAAATGGAAATGGCTATCAGTTCTGACTCTCCTGACCCGAGGTAAGTAGTTCGGCTAAGCCGGAAGAAAGAAATGTGAGAGTTTAGCCTATTAATTCACTTGACTTTAGGGAAGCCGGTTAAATGCTTTGCTTTGTGAGGGAAAAGCGGGCACAGCTCACGCACGGCACAAGAGGCAAGGAACTTTCAACAGGCATGGACGGCCTCCTTTTGAGGGTGAATGTCGGAAATCGTCTTCCCTTTGATGGACATTAAAAAGGATCCGCTAGGCTGTCTTACATGTCCCCAAAAGCTAAAGGGCTCCTTTCCTTCTTGATATCGCTGATGCGCCTTTAAGAGTTCTCGTTCTACTTCCTGTTAGCTGGTAGAGTATGAACTACGACCGATGGGATTGGTACAACCACGAATCTTTTGTTTGCTTTGTTTACAGCTGGCCTTACTTAAATAGGAGTTTCTGCTTCTAGCTAGCTTGCTTGCTTTGGGCAGAAAGACCTCGGGAAAGAAAAGATAAGGCAATTTAGTTCTCATCCGCCCTTGCCTGCGAGCCTAGGAGCAGCTTCACCTTGCGTCTGCTAACCGCTGCTAAAAAGCTAGTGACCGGTAATCCGATGCTACCACCAGACTAGCCGGTATACTATAGAATTAAGTTCACTGAACCCGCTGCCAAAGAAAAGTAAGCCTAAACCTCTCAACCCCCCGAGTCCGGGGCAAAGTTTACGTTCCCTAGGTTCCCCTCTTTCCCCCTGACTTCATGTTTTTCTGTCTTCTTTTGTGGATTCCAACTGAATTGTCATCTTTCCCGCCTTCCGCGCGGTTTCTTGGCTCAAGATATTCTGATTCCCCTAGTAGTCTGACTGCTCTTTCTCTCAAGCGAAGTGCTTCTCGGGACAAAGGGCAGAAGGGAAGGTAGCTCGTGATTCTCGTCTCGGTCTTCTCGAAAGGTAGTTGAGTTCCTTCGGGTGAGAAATAATAGGAATTGATCTAGCTATAGATATAGATAGAGTGTCAGATGAAAGGTTTCGCCCCTGACTCCTTTACTTATTGATGTCGCTGATCCGCCGTTATCGTATCAGGAAATGTGGGGCCGCTCTTTCTGACATAGGAACTTACTCAAAATCGAAAGTCCGCCTAAGGGAGAGAGAAGACTATAAACAATAAATCTAGGAGGTTTGAAGATGCTCGAGCAAAGCGAAGAGGTTTTACCTAGCATTAGAAACTGAATCCATTGTTGCTTGTTGCTTGTTATCCCTTGCTTTTAGTTAGGTATAACTCCTCTGTTATCTCCTTGTTCTAACCCTGTTGCTTCCTTTGCTTCGCCTGGAACTACCTTGCTAACACCTTCTTACAGTCTTGCTGAGCTTAGGAAGTTAAGTTGTAGGGATGAAAAGCCTATATTTAACTTACAAACAAAGGCTGAAAGCTGGTGTTTGCCAGTCACAAGAGAGCATTAGTGCTTCCCGTTAGTCTTACGAGGAGGAGAAGCACGTAATGGGAACGATATTGGAGCTTCAGGTTGGTACATTGCACGCATTAAAACCTTAACTCTTATAACCTGTCTTTCCTTGTTATCCCTTGCTTTTAGCTCGGTATAACCCCTCTTCCTCTTGCATTTGCTTGTAATTCCTTGTTTCCCTCGTTCTTGTTTCTATCGTAGGTTCGGTAGTAGGTTCCAGCTTGCACATGCAGGATCCCCCCTTCGTCTTTCTTTTCTCCCGGCTATAGCGCGAGAGAAACGCGAACAGCTGATTCTCAAGCAGGGGATTCGTCGAAAACAACCTATCTGTCTACTTGCTTTCAGTTCTGTTCCCGTCTCGATCTTAGCTTAAAGCTCTCAACCTATTCTTGCGCAAACAAAGTTCACTGCCTTAATTTAGGAGTGAAATAACCCGCTATGAGTAGAAGGGACTTTGCCGGGTATTCCTTCTTCTTGATAGCGCAGGGGCACAGCGGTAAATACCGAGGAAAGAAGATAAGAAAATTTTATCCCACGCCACGGTAGATAGTGTTCAGTGGAGGAAGGAAGCCAGGCATAGGCGTATCCGCCTTGGAAGTTTTAATGCCCAAAGATGGTCCTTCGACAAGCCCTTTGCTAAAGCTTCTATGGATTGCACCTTTAGAAAGGAAATAAGCATTTAGGACAATTTGACCAACCAAGGAAAAATGGCACATTTCGATGTCTCGTAGGAAAGGAAATCCGATCTATGAAAAAATTCCCTAAAGAAAAGTGTCGATTTGACTTTTTAGGAGTAAGTAAAAAAGGTCCCTCGAATGGAATAATAGCTTTTCCGGAGGAAGTTACTTATTATATTATAATAGTTGATAGTTGATGTAAGAGAAGAAGTTCTTGGTTTGGTTGAATTCAATCAAAAAAAGTACCATTTTCAATTGAATCCTGAATCCCTTATTCTATAAATTTACTAAGAGAAGAAATCACGTAAGTGATAGAAAGAATCGTTCAGTAGGCTAATCTTGAAAGGTTTCCATTTTCGATTGAGAAAGCGGCAGGCCCAAAGAGCTCTCCAATAAGTGCACCGAAAGGGGGCCGGAGAGACGGTCAACCTGAGATCGGCTAAGATCGAAAAGCACTTGGTTTACAGCCAAGCAACGACAAAGAAAAAAGAGTCCCATGTCTTTCTTGATTGGTAAACCCAACCAGCGATTTACAACAAACAAGTCTTTCCTCTTGTTGGGGGGAGCAGTTAAAAAATGAACCAAAGCAAATGAAATTAGAATGGCTATTCCTCACGATTGCTCCTTGTGATGCAGCGGAACCATGGCAATTAGGATTTCAAGACGCAGCAACACCTATGATGCAAGGAATAATAGACTTACATCACGATATCTTTTTCTTCCTCATTCTTATTTTGGTTTTCGTATCACGGATCTTGGTTCGCGCTTTATGGCATTTCCACTATCAAAAAAATCCAATCCCGCAAAGGATTGTTCATGGAACTACTATCGAGATTCTTCGGACCATATTTCCTAGTATCATCCCGATGTTCATTGCTATACCATCATTTGCTCTGTTATACTCAATGGACGAGGTAGTAGTAGATCCAGCCATGACTATCAAAGCTATTGGACATCAATGGTATCGGACTTATGAGTATTCAGACTATAACAGTTCCGATGAACAGTCACTCACTTTTGACAGTTATACGATTCCAGAAGATGATCTAGAATTGGGTCAATCACGTTTATTAGAAGTGGACAATAGAGTGGTTGTACCAGCCAAAACTCATCTACGTATTATTGTAACACCTGCTGATGTACCTCATAGTTGGGCTGTACCTTCCTTAGGTGTCAAATGTGATGCTGTACCTGGTCGTTTAAATCAGATCTCTATTTCGGTACAACGAGAAGGGGTTTACTATGGTCAGTGCAGTGAGATTTGTGGAACTAATCATGCCTTTACGCCTATCGTCGTAGAAGCTGTTCCTAGTAAAGATTATGGTTCTCGGGTATCCAATCAATTAATCCCACAAACAGGGGAAGCTTAAGCGGAAATGAAAGAGTAGGGTGAGGGATAAGGGGGGAAGCCACTAAATGGAAGGCTTCGCTCGCTCTAACGCTCGTTTAGTAGACAGCGAGTGGAGTGCATAAGCCCCTTTAGAGAGAGATAGGGGCGAGTACTACACGAGCTCGTAAGTCAAGTACGGAACGAGCGAAGGAGAGCGACCTCATCTTGCTTCTGGCGAAGCTTCTAGAAGGCCCACCACTTCATAGGAGCGCTAGCGAAGCCGTATAAAGGCAAACAGCTCGTATAGCTCGCAATAGCGAGCCTACTTATCGCTTTTTTTTGTTGACTTTACCGCGCAAGGAAAGTCAAGAATATCATCAGTAAGAGTGGTTGCTATTGACTTCTCGAGTATGCAAGGCCTTTTTTTCGTCTTTTTCGGCCTGTTGGTACTTGTCGAATTGAAACTAGAGAATCAGAAGATTCGCCAACATTACCTATTTTTTAAGTGGATTCGGGGCCGGTGTAAGTACGTGATTTCAAATAGCATGTTAAAAGCATATGATCCTCCTTTGACTGTTTAAGTACCATCTCCGCCTTTGCTATCTATGCTTCCTGGTCGCTAGACTCATTCTTCTTCTTCTACTTTACTTCCAGCTACTCTGCTCTGAAAGAAAGGTTCAAAAGGTTGCCGGTATGTTATTTTTGTAGTTTTGAATTCCAGAACTGGTCAATTCCCCTTCCCCTTTCGGGAACTATCTTCTCTAGGGATTCCTATTCTATTTCTATTGACTCTTCGCCGTCTACAAAACAAAAAGTTTTGGTAACTAACTTACAGATTGTATCTTAAATAAAAGAAACATCCTTTCCTTTAAGCGGAATGGGGGGCAGACGACGAAGCAACATCGATAACAATTAAATCTGAGTCTGTGGTGGCAGACCCTTTCCTGGCCCCTACAATCAAGCAACCTCACCAATGTGAATGAAAGAAAGGGCACCACATACATCTCGACTAGTTCGTGCCTGCGGAGCGAACAAAAACCTCTTTTTAATTCTTATTCCGACTCCGAAGTCCGGATATTTGGTTGCTTTGTACTCGACCCATGTGATGTGGTTCGGCTTGTTGCGCCACCTCACTTAACCAAACATATCCGAGAATAATAAGTTATACCAGATCTACAGCACTTGCTGCTTCATGCCCGGTTGCATCTGACTCTGCTGGTTCACCTTCTAAACAGGTCTCCGCACCTGAGACACATCCTTCTCCTGTTGCTTATTCTTTTTCCTATATTGTGGTGGCTTATTCAGCGAGCTGGAGCTCCTACTGTTCCCGCGCCAGCTTCCACTCTAGCTCCCTTCGGCCTCGAAGATCATCAGGTTCCATCCAACTCACTCTAGTTTCTATGTTAATTGGTTTTGTACTTCTGCATGTTGGGAATAAAAATAGAATAATATTTTCTACTTGACTTTTTAAGTGATCAACTAGGTTTTTAATCCCTCGCTTACACTATATTGGGCTAGGTTAAGTTGGAGGTCGTACATTTCACCAGACTGTGGGACAGACACGTCCCAAAATCCGTTCTCCCCCCTTCTGGTTATAATAGACCCAGAACCCCTGCATACCTTTTTTCTACCATAAGGCCTCCCTGGCTTCTTATTTAGGTTCTATCTTTTGTAGATTCTGGTCTGGAAAGTACCCTTGCCCTGCCTGATGCTGTAGCAGCTTATACGGATGCGTTGTATCCTTACTTGTAGCCGGCTCTGTTACTCCTGGGATTTTATAAAAATAGATATAGTGGAGGACAGGTTTTAGTACGAGGAGTTCCATACAATAAAAGGATTTCTCTATAATAAGAGTGATCCATGGCCTTGAGCCTAGAGTCATAGAAGAATTCCTTGATGCTTCCCATAGGGATAGGAAAGAGTCAAGTGGCCGGTTAAGCAGCTAGTCCTAATCTAGGCACATACGCCGGTTAGAGCAGTGCCTTTTCAAAGCTTAGCTTCTGAGATTCTCTTACTAATAGAAAACAATCTTTCTTTCGGGAAAGTCTTCTGCGCTCTATTAGGCTGTGGGGCCCAGATCTTCTTGAATAAACTACAGTTTGCCCCTTGGAATGAAGCCTCTTAGGCTGTCTACCTTTGATTCAAGAGTCTCACCTTGGCGATCTACTGAGAAGGTCGTATCCATGGTCTCGACTCGCTCATACCCGGCCCACCTCTCTGAGGGGGACTTCCTTGCTATGCCACCATCCTATTAGCTTAGCTGGTAGTTAATCTATTTACTAGTCTGATGCACACTTGGAAGGCTCTCCTTTATCTTACCAGTCGTGCAGCACAATACACGCGTTTAGGTCATAATTCTTATCTCAGGCTGATAATTGGGCTTATAATGCCTTTGTTTTATGGACCTCGGGACCTTTAATTTCCAACTTCGGCCTATCATCTTATGTTTTTAGTTTAAAAAAAATAAAAGGTTCGCGCCCTAGAGTGCATCCACGTCTTAGCCTTAACGGATGAGGCCTGCTATGACAAGGGATAGATAGGCACTACCTCTAACAAGGTAGTCCTATGGCGATATAATGCCTTCTGGATACGACTCAAGAATAAACCATTATCTATCTTCCTAGTCCCTTTGTCTGAGCACAGGTGACTCTCTTAGTGTTAGTACTTGTTCAGTTAAGATGTACATAGTCTTTAGGGTACGGTCATTACGCAGCAATATATCTTCCCCACTGGGCGCGTATGGTAAGATGAGATACATCCTCCGGGCCTAAGTCGATCCTTACTTTCTTCGATCTGGATTCAGAGGCTTCATCTAAGTAGAGTGAAAGATGATCCTGCCCTCCTCTTACTCTTTGTTACAGCTATTTCCTCGTCTGGGAAGCAATCCTTTTGCTTTTTATTTTAATTATATTTAATTTAACCAAGTTAAATGTTAGCAATATATATTAGTATACATTTTTATGTTTCGATGCAAAGTAGTTTTTTTGGTTGGTTAATTGGTCACTTCCTGAAACGGCTTGGATTGGCATTCTATTAGCTCTAGTTATCGTTTCGGTAAACTACACTCTAGTACTATACTTTGTGCGTATTACACTCGTTCGGTAGCTATTCACACCCCTAAACAAACTCTAACTCAGGGAAGAAGAACAAGTCTTAAAAAACTACATATGCGATAACCCGCTTAACTTCTACCTTCTCCAACTCTGCTTGTTCCCTAGTGGTCGCTACAGCCGAGGATAGCTAGAACTAATGAACTAAGTTAACTCATCAGAATAACCGCCCCTCCTAGCCCGATAGCGCTTTAGGAAAGTCTTATGAAAGATAGAGTCCACTTCTAGGTCTTTGATCTCACCCAATCCTGTATGCTACGCTAGTTTGAAGAGTCTTCTTCCCTTTCTTTAACTTTAAGAACTCATAACTAATAAATTACTAATAATATAAACAACTGTTCCAACTCACGAACTCAAGAAAGAAGTGAGAGCATCCTTATGTTTCCAGTCCCCCTACTCATATCGGAATGGAAGACTATGGGTCACGAAGAAAAAGAGTGTCTTTATTTTTATCGTGTTATAGCCCAATTCAAATAATAAATTAATATGAGTCTAATAGAATCTATTTCAAGCAGCTAAAAAGGAAAGACTTTTTTTTTTATTACCTCAGCCAATGGTTTAGCTGGGGAGCTTCTCTGCTGACGTACCTCCTTCCTCCTGTTCGACGATTAACTCTTCCAGGCCTTGCTTGCCTCGTGCGAGAAAAGAGGGAAAGTGCTAACATGCTAACACCGGTAATGGGTGTTGCCGCATCTGAGACCGGAAAAGCTGCTATTTGTCCAATTCTGCCTTCTCTCTTTCCTGTATACTTATTGTACTATTGATCATGTCCGCTCTCTTCCTTTGATCTCTTTTCTATGCTAGGATACCATCTATATTATGTATTAAATTGATAGTTAGAGGAAAAGATAACTCCTAAATGCAGCCGGGATCTTATATACGATACCACCACACCAATGATAGAAGGAGCAGATACGAGTACTCAAGCAGCTAAAGCAGTGTGGTTCCAGGTGCATTTCCAGTTTTGATAGTTGTTGTCCGAGCTCTTGTCCTTCCTCTATGATTCAAGACAAAGACTATAGGCTAGAGTGGCTTTCCTATTGCAATTAGTAACTGATCTGCTCTCGTCTTTTCTCTTGAAGAGCCCTCCCTTCTCGTATTAGCCACCGACCCCGAAAGGCCCAAACAAAGAAGGGGAGCAAGTTTTGGTCAATCTCTCGGGCAAGGAAGAGATGCGCCGGGTCTTTCTCTTTGAATGGCGGGATGCTAACTCGATTCGCCCTTGCCTCTACGGGATCAACTACTACTTATATAAAGAAAAAGCACCAAAGGTAAGCTGTTCCCAGTCGAAAGAGAAAAGCTATTCTTCTTAGCAGTTAAACAAGTGAATGGAATGATTTTCCCCCCGGGGGTGACTGAACTACCCGGATCCTCATCTCTTGAACTCGTTCTGGCAGCTAGTTTAATGGCACCGGCATCTCATCTAGTCTAGATCGATTCCCTAAGAGCTTCTTCTCTAGCAGGCGATTTGGCCCATTTTATCTTTCCTGGTAATAAAGGCAAGGCCTTTCCCTATCACGCTTTATTGACTAGCTTCCTTTCTTCGGCATTCATTCGTCTCAAAAGAAAGAGCTAGCCTAGCGAACCTTACCAATTCAATTCCAATTATCTAAGACAGAGCAGGATAGCTGCCATCAAGCAGCCCCTTTAGAGCGAGGGCCTTCCGAGACCCATGCTATCAAGAAGAAGAGCCTTGAGCTAAATCATTGACCTTGCGCCTGCTTTGATTAGGACATTGCCGCATCTCATCTGGGGATCTAACTCTTTCCGGCTTAGCCGAACTTATCACCTGGAGTGACTGAAGGATATTATGATTCAAGCTCTGAACCAAAGCTAATTCTTTTCTCTTCTCTATTATTGTACCCTCATCGGCATCTCCTTACGCAGATTCAACAGCAGCTGGGTCGTGAGAGCTGAAAGACGTTCAAGCTCAAAGCTACAGGTTCTGTCATACTCGATTCTATTTCTTTCTACTCTAGAGTTACTGGCTTTCCTTTCGAGCAGACTAAGAAGAAGCCCACGTAGCGGTAGCAGCTACGACTTCTTCCTTCTGGGCTTACTTGCCAAGTACAATAGCAACGGATTCTGTACCAGCAAACTATATTTAACCGGGTGTTCCCTCTCCGTTCTAGCTTTCTAAATAAGTCAGATCGGCTTTCTCCGGGAAGACTCCTAAATCAGTTAACTGGGTATGAGAAGGCCTCCCCTCTAGTCTATAGTAGCCCTTCTTCCTTTCGTTTGTGCATCTTTCTCTTTATCCCTTTCTGTTTGTTGGTCAACAACCA